GAACATATATAGGAAGAAAACATATATAGGAATAATAAGGCTTATTCTTTTTGCCCTTTTTCTATCTTTTAGATTCTATCTTTTATATCTACTATAGACTACTACTACTATAGAATCTACTATAGATATAGACTATAGATACTATAGATATAGATAGAAGTAACTGAAATTCTCCATTCAATCTAATCAGTCTAATATTGAATGTGCACAGTCAGAGATTCTTGTGAGTCTGTATATATATACAGTAATAAGAATATACAGTAATTCTTATTCTTATATTTTCTATTTATTTAGATAGATTTGATCTATTTTCTATTTAAAGGCTCTTCCGGTCTTTATACAACTAAACTACTAATTTCATTAGATTTCGTATCCGCCTATCCAACGGAATTCAAGACCCAGCCAGTAGACACTACATTAGTAGTATACTAGAAAGGAATCGGGAAGTCGTGATAGCCCTTCGACCATTATAATCTTTAATCCTAGATGCAAAGATTTACAATCTTTTAGAAAACCTCCAGACCGAATGCGCAATCCGTTTCAGTTGCCGGGGAAAAATTCGTTGAGTTATATATCAACAGAGCAGAATAAGATAAGAGATTTCGAGTCTTTTATTGATCAGGCGACACCCGGATTTGAACTGGGGAAAAAGGATTTGCAGTCCCCCGCCTTACCACTCGGCCATATCGCCAAAACGATACAAAAAAAATAGATGAAAAATTTCCCACTTAGGGTTGGATTACGGAACTTCTTTTTTGTACTTGTATCTTGAATCCTGTTTTTCTTAATTTAATTCTTTTCCGAAAAGAAGCCCTTTTCCTCTTTTTGATTTTTGATTGGATTTGATCCACTCCTTCGATTGATTGTATAGTATCTCAAAACCCACAATGCCTAAAAACTTGCCCTCACTTTTCTATTGAAAAGTCAAATGTGGGTTTTGTTTTCAGTCACAAAAGAAAAAGTTGATGACAAATTTGAACCATTAACTATTGACTCCTGGCTGCGAATTCATGAATAAGCCTTTGATTTGAATATCAAATAGTGTTTTCCTAATGACACAAGAAAATCAAAATTGATACATAACTAATCGGTGTTTATTCAGTCATTTTTTCTTTTCAATAAAAAATCCTTCTCAATTTCAATTATAACAATATATATGAGTATATGTAAACCCCAGAACCTAAATTGTTACACAGATATCTAATTGGTTTATCTTATTTCTATATGTTGTTGGCTATTCTATTTATATATTTAAATTTCTATATATAAATTTATAGGGAATTCTCAGTAATTTTTCGTGTTTCAAATCCGAATTTTCATGGAATCAAAAATAAACAAAGAGTAGCAATAAAGGAAAAGGTCTATAGATATATCTATATTTGCCTGTACCTATTTAATAAATACAACCCCTCTTATACACCCCCCCCGTATGCTAAAAATTCTACTAAAAAAAATAGGTCAAAATGCCTCTCTTCTCTGTGAATCCTTTTTTTTTAACAATGGAATCTCTAAAAGTGATTTAGTACTAAAGAATCCACTCTCTATTGTTTCTGAGTTTTATGTTTTTATCTTAGCGAAAAGATAAACTGCTGAATCCATTGAGTTTTTCTGGTATTCAAGCAGATTGGACTATGTAATATTAATATCATAATAATGGTAGAAATGGAATCTCTTTTGATATTCTCTACAAAATTCCATAATATAGTAAGCCCAAGTGGCAGAATTCTTTTTCTAGAATTGTTTTCTCAATTCCTTTCCATTTGTATCTGTTTCTCAAATTCGAATTTGAGTAGAAAATTTTCTTTATTCCTCCGTTCATACGTATTTCATACATTCTATTCCAGATATGGAGTTGTGTTAAATTTCATGTGATTCAGTAAACAGAATAAAAATTCCATCATTGCTAGATCATATATATGATTCCATGAAGAATGAGCGAAGAATGGGATTTTTTGATAAATGGGAAATGAAAAATGCTCCGAGACGGAAATGAGGGAATGTCTACAATACCTGGGTTTACTCAGATACAATTTGAAGGATTTTGTAGGTTCATTGATCAGGGCTTGAGGGAAGAGCTTTATAAGTTTCCAAAAATTGAAGATACCGATCAAGAAATTGAATTTCAATTATTTGTGGAAACATATCAATTAGTAGAACCATTAATAAAAGAAAGAGATGCTGCGTATGAATCACTCACCTATTCTTCTGAATTATATGTATCCGCGGGACTTATTTGGAAAACCGGTAGGGATATGCAAGAACAAACTATTTTTCTTGGAAACATTCCTCTAATGAATTCTCTGGGAACTTCTATAGTCAATGGAATATATAGAATTGTGATCAATCAAATATTGCAAAGCCCCGGTATTTATTACCGGTCAGAATTGGACCATAACGGAATTTCGGTGTATACCGGCACGATAATATCGGATTGGGGAGGAAGATCAGAATTAGAGATTGATAGAAAAGCAAGGATATGGGCTCGCGTGAGTAGGAAACA